TAAGTAGGATATCATTATCCTAACTTTTTTATTTCAGTTATATTATGATTCAATATACAATCAATATATTTTATTGATTCATACATAACATATATATAGTATATTATACTACATATATAGTATATATAGGCTTAATAGTATTATTCTAGGTATATATATTTTTTACCTAATTTTTATTATTTTTAGCGTTCAATTTTGAATACTTGAACGATCGATTCTTTTGTTTTTGTGTTAGTCCTTATCGAACGAAAAATAACTAAAAGGAATTTGAATTATTCTATATATTGAATAATTAAATATCGCTAACAAATCTAATGGCTATAACTAAAAATTCCCTTTTTAATAAAAAAACAATTTAAACTGAACGAATTTAAATAAATTCGTTTAATTTTTGGATTTTATATTTCTAGATATTGAAAATTTTAAATCGACTCTGCTAATTTATTTAAAGTTATTTGTTTCAATTATGTAATAAAAATTGAACCCAATTAAAGGTTTTTTAAATAAAATTAGATTACTAAATCTAAATATAGTATAGGAAAAACCATTAAAAAAAATCTTACTATCTAATTAAAATATCGATAATCATATATTTGATAAAAGAAAAGGATCCAATTAGAAATTAATTGTTATGTGACGAGTTAATAGCGAAAATTCCTGTAGTTTACTAAACTCCTGTATGTATACAATTTATATTATGTGAGCCCACTTAGCTCAGAGGTTAGAGCATCGCATTTGTAATGCGATGGTCATCGGTTCGACTCCGATAGCGGGCTTTTCTCCATCTGTTTGATTTTTTTCATAGTGGAAAATGTGAAATCAAATAAATTGAAAAGGCTTCTTATACTTTTACCAAATGGCACCCTTGTAGTATCTCCTAAGAAATTATAATAAAAAAAGAATTGAAGGAGTTTTTTCTATGTCCACTAAATCAATCAAGAAAAAAACCCTTACTTTTTTTGATGTTTATATTCTTATTAGAATAATTTCTATTAATATGATAAAAAAAATATGTTTTAAGAGTTTTTAGTATTTACTCGTTTTATATTATTTAATCTAAATACGATAAATTAGATATATAATCTATTAAGGCCAGGATATTAAGAGAATTCATCTAATTATTCTTTCTAGTATAATATTTCAATAAATTTTTATCAATTTTTTATTGAATTTACATTTTATGTTGTATTTTTCTTTTTTTATATTTATTCTTTAGTTTAATTTCATATTTCATTTCGGTTTATGCAACTTCATAAGGAGTCTTTATGTCGCGTTACAGAGGACCACGTTTCAAAAAAATACGTCGTCTGGGTGCTTTACCGGGACTAACAACTAAAAAGCCTAGAACAGGAAACGATTTTAGAAACCAATTACGCCCCGGTAAAAAATCTCAATATCGTATTCGTTTAGAAGAAAAACAAAAATTACGCTTTCATTATGGTCTTACAGAACAACAATTACTTAAATACGTTCATATCGCCGGAAAAGCAAAAGGGTCCACAGGTCAAGTTTTACTACAATTGCTTGAAATGCGGTTGGATAACATCCTTTTTAGATTAGGTCTAACTTCGACTATTCCTCAAGCCCGCCAATTGGTTAACCATAGACATATTTTAGTTAATGGTGGTATAGTAGATATACCAAGTTATCGCTGCAAACCCCGCGATATTATTATCGTGAGAGATAAACAAAAATCTAAGTCTCTGGTTCAAAAGTATATTGATTCATCCTCCCGTGAGGAATTGCCAAAACATTTGACCCTTCTTCCATTCCAATATAAAGGATCGGTCAATGAAATACTAGATAGTAAATGGGTCGGTTTGAAAATAAATGAATTGCTGGTTGTAGAATATTATTCTCGTCAGACTTAAATCTAACTAAAATAAGAAGAATTTGGACAATTTTACCCTCCCTTTACACCCATATAAAGAGTAAGGGGTTTTTTCCGAGGATTTTTTCCTGTTCATGTCTCGTATCATAGATTGATAGGGAGGTTTTAATTCCTTGTCCATTCTTTCTAGTATTTTAAATATTATAGCAATTGGGATTAGGAATAGCGAAAATATATCCAAGAAAGCCCTAACTGTTGCAATAATTAATCGTGTATTTTATTTGAGATATTGCGTTTAATAACATTAACGTTGTTATTGAATTAGGTGACGGGTACGGAAAGAGAGGGATTCGAACCCTCGGTAAACAAAAGCCTACATAGCATTTCCAATGCTACGCCTTGAACCACTCGGCCATCTCTCCTACATAATGATAAAGTTGCTAATAAATCGAAAAAATAGTTTTGGTTTTTGGATAAAAGCATACACTCTATTTTAACTAAAAAAAGGGAAAAAACTTTTTAAAATCTTAGTCGAGGCTAGGTAAATTAGATAATTTTGTGGGACAAATTGTAAAAAAAAAGCATTTATTCGTGTCATGTTTACGAAGATGGGACTCCTTATTTTATTTTTTTTAAATTGTCTACCGGATTAAATAAATTAGTTGGACCCACTTCACCGATTGCTCATTTTTTTATACTATTTTTAATGGCGCTTTTTAGATCATTTTTTAGTTTAGACCTTTATTCTATTTTATTTTCATCCATGATAGAGCAATTATTCAACTCTTTTTCCTCTTTGGATCATAATTTACTCAAAACTTCTTGAATTTTCCTACAGCTTCAAATAAATTCGGTAATTCTTCAACTTTGATGCAATCTAAAAATTTTCCAATATTTTTAATACAACTATATTTTCATTTCAATAAAATCTAACCGTTCTCAATATTTATTAGTTTTTATGGATTCCTGCAAAAAAGAATTTGAGTTTGAGTAGAAGTTTAATTTTACTGAGTCTGGTTTTATGTTATTTTGTATTGGAAAATTCCTTTAATTGTGGGATTATTTTCTCATGAAGGGAATTAAAATAAATTATAGCATGAATTTCTGCCTATGTCTAGATCTGGAATAACTGGAAATTTTATTGATAAGACCTTCTCTATTGTAGCCAATATATTATTACGAATAATTCCGACAACTTCGGGGGAGAAGGAGGCATTCGCTTATTACAGAGATGGTGCGATTTGATTCTTTTTTTTTAGTTATTTTCTACTTTATCTTTAATTTTTAGAATTAAATTTATTTATATTTTTTAATGTTCTTAGGAGAAAGTAGCATGATACTTATTCGAGATATAAGGAATAAAAATTATTTGAAATAAATCTACGCTTGTTGAAGGTGAAGTTTGTAAATAAATCAAGCCCTTCTGTCGTGTATCCCCGATTAATGCAACCTCAAATGCTTTAATTGTTGATTATAAGTATTGAGCGAAAGGTTACACCTATGCTTGTGTTAGGTCAAACCTCCTCCACTAGTACTAATAGGAGGCATAGAGGAAGAGGCACTACTTTTTGGAATCAACAACAGGAAAACTTTGTTATAAATTAGACTTTTTCCTTATGAGGATCAGGACTCGCAAGAATGGTTGGGACAACAAACACCCATCTCGTTCGTGTTTGGATACCCGTATAACCATAGAAAACTGTTGAAGTGACTAATTCCTGAAAATTACGCGGCATTTAGACAAAAAAATTGCAGGAGTCACCCCTTTTTTATCTAGTATCAACAGATTTGATGTTGAGGAAAAATCTTTTACAAAAAGGTTGGTTAGAGATTTCTTGTAAAAACACCAGCCCCACTTAGTTTATAATGAGAAAATTTCAATCTTTTTTGATTCCATGTATTAGTTTCATTATGTACATAAAGGAGGAGCCGTATGAGATGAAAATCTCATGTACGGTTCTGAAACGGAGATTTTTTGAATCGAATGACGACCGTAACGGATGTCGGCTCAATCCGAAGGAAATTATGCGGAAGCTTTACAGAATTATTATGAAGCTATGCGACTAGAAATTGATCCCTATGACCGAAGTTATATACTTTATAACATAGGCCTTATCCACACAAGAAACGGAGACCATACAAAAGCTTTGGAATATTATTTTCGTGCACTAGAGCGAAACCCATTCTTACCACAAGCCTTTAATAATATGGCCGTGATCTGTCATTACGTGCGACTATCTCCACTATAGAAATAAAAAAGGAAAAAGAACATAAAAATACTAGAAAAACCAAATATAGGCTTTCTACATATGTATCGTCCACAACAACGATTTTTATCAGCTGTAGCAACCAAATTAACTTCATAAAATTTTAAGAAGAAATAGGAATGCCTAGATACTTTTATTCGATGGATAAAGGATCTAATTGATAGAGGAAGCGCCGTAAAGATCAATCCGCGAGGTTTTGGGACAATATAATAAAAAACCTGCTTATTTATGTCTATGTCATGATATGAAATAAAAGTTAGGAATCCACTTCTGTAATAGAGTGGATCCCCTAAGGTATTGAGCAGCGGTGTAGCATCAGATCCCAAAGATAGTAAGCCTTTCTTATAAAAGAAAGTCTTTTTCACGGATTCTATAATAAATATCGTTATATATTAAACCGAGATAGTTACCTTTTTAGAAAACTCTACTGATGGCGGAAATGCCTCTACTTTAATAAAGGCGGGAGAAAAGATAAAACTGAGTAAATTAGTAATCAAAATTCCAGTTTGAAACTCATAACTTCTTGTTCTTTTGGTATAAAAAATGTGATGGATCCACGAGAAATCTCATTTAATTATATTTTTTAATTATATTTAATTATATATGGTAGATTAAAAAAACGTACACCAAAAGAGCTTGACCGTTGAGCCGTATGAGGTCGGAAACTCTCAAGTACGGTTCTAAGGGAAGGAATTTACCCCCTATTCCGACCGGGGAGAACAGGCCATTCGACAAGGAGATTCTGAAATTGCGGAGGCTTGGTTCGCTCAAGCTGCCGAATATTGGAAACAAGCTCTAGCGCTTACTCCGGGTAATTATATTGAAGCGCAAAATTGGTTGAAGATCACAAGGCGTTTCGAATAAGAACGCCTTTTTAATTTATTCGAATTTATTAATTGCTT